CCCATTTATTCCGGAATAATCTTTTTAGGAGGGACAATTCTACATATTTCTGCCAAATCCTTCCATTATTAAGTACGGCTGGTACCATTTCGATGTGTTTCGATTCTTCCGAACAAGAGAGGTTTGATGCTTTTGAATCCATTGTATTAATTCCACTTCCTACTCGCAGTATGCTCTTTATGATCCCGGCTCATGATTCAATTGCCATGTATTTAGCTATTGAGCCTCAAAGTTTATGTTTTTATGTGATCGCAGCATCAAAAAGAAAGTCTGAATTTTCCACGGAAGCCGGCTCGAAATATTTGATCTTAGGTGCATTTCCCTCTGGAATATTATTGTTCGGGTACGACCGGACAACTACCGATATTATATATCTATATATATACTTGTAGAAACCCTCTATGTAGTTGTCTATCTAGGGCGATCGATCCACATCTTTCCCCATAGCCCTGGGGCTGTGTCTCGATCTCCTACGTGCGAAATCTGAGGGACTAGTTCCTATGGAGATTCCCCGTCGGTCTAATTCCACGACGGAGAGTCGGCGTGGCGTAAAGTGAAGATTGGGGGGAGTAGAGCGAAATCCCCTTCGTGGGTATTCCGAAGGTGTAACCTAGGCAACGAAAAAGGGGCCCGATACTTCAACTAGAGGAGCGACCAGTTGGTTCACCAAACCCCGACCCAGCGTCACACGTTCTCCAGGTCCGAAGGGATCCAGTGCCCTTATACCGACTCCTCCCGGAATTGCGTTATCGGAGCCGAGCCAGGAATGGCCGTTAGTGGACACCCACCACTTTTCACCGGTTAGAGAGGCCCTCTTTAATACATTAAGAAAAGATGTTCACAGGGGCCAGAAAGACTCGGTCATAGGAACTTAGACCACCTACGCGCTGGTAAACGAAAACCACCTCGACCGGATCTACCGAACGAATCAGGCCGCCCCGTCGAAAGAATTCACACGCCAAAAGGGCCACCAGCTTTCCCAAAAAAAGGGGAGATCTGCTGCTTACTGCTCACGGAAACATCCGACCTATACTATAGTCAAGTCGTCCGCTTATCTTTCTGATCTCCTTCTATTCATCAGATTTTTGGCTTTGCCCAACAGTGTAAGATGGTGTTGGCTAAAAAAGGGGGAGAGAGGAGAGCCCCCCCCTATCTATAAGGGTACGCTCACTTCTGCATTTTTGTTTAGGTTATCTCCGTTTCGTGCGTGAATGGCGGTTCTCAGACGAGGGAATCGTTCCTCTCTAAATAGGCGGATTAGAATGCTTCTATCGATAGAGGTTTCACGTCTGCGCATAGAATCGTGTTTTTGCCTTTCCATTCCGTTCTTACCATATCATGGGCGGGTCGGAATCCGTGTGATGGTTCGAGAGTGGTTTCATTATTCTATTCTATTCTTCGCATCCCTTCGAGGACAATTTTGTCCCGCGTTAGTGGTCGAGTCGTTTTTGGTAATTGACACCCGTCGCCTCCGTTTCAATTCATATGTTACCATTCATAGTGAAGTAGCCCTCTTTTTTATGCAAGTCTGAGTGGGTGCGTTATTCTATCTATCAAAGTCTTTCTTTGTCTATAGCTCGGGTCAGTCCCCCAGGGTCTGCTTTGATTTTCTCGAACAGTGCCGGTCCGCATCAGGGACTCTCGTGTGAGCCATGCAACGTTCCCAGGCAGGAACTGCTCCTTTCCTTGAGCTCCCTCTTGAGTTCCTCCCAGGCGTTGATCTCGCAACGGCCCTCCAGCACGTCCTCATATCGCGTCCGCCACCACAGCTTCGCATCCCCTGAGAGAGACATTGTTGCCATTGTAACTTGGTCGTCCTCAGGGGCACGAACAGCCTTCAAGTACTGTTCCATGTCAAAGAGGATGATCAAGTAACTTCCTTGGCATTTCGGATCCCGTTGAATGGCTGTGGTTCCGGGACTCGAATGCGTCTGGAGTCGCCAGGTGAGACATTCGGTTCACGAACCGGAGACCTATCTCCACAGCAAGCTCCTCAATTTGACCCGGTCCGTCACGCTTTGGACATCGCCACCGAGATCGTTGAGGCCCCATGAAGACGGCTCTCCTTCACTGGGAAGATCACCGCGATCGCTGAGTCTGGTGACCAACGATTCCAGATTATCCAGCCTTTCTGCCATAGTCTCTATGTCAGCCCAAATGGTCGACCTTGCCATCAAGTTGGGTCACTCGATCCGTCGAGTGTTTCCTTAGCAACAGCCGCCGCAGACAGCGCTCCACTGCTATCGTCAAGCTTGGACATGGTGCAACAAGAAGAGAATTAGCAGAAATCGAAAGGGGATTTACCCAAAACTCCGCTCTGATACCAACTGTCACGCGCACGGGTAGAGAGTCTGCCCGAGTCGTGCGGCCCCAGGTGACGCCTACTGTAGTGTAGCACCTGGGTTCAGCCTTCTCCTTGCCGAGTTTCGCTTGTTTCGTTGAGCTCGCCGTTAGCTTCCTTTCTTTAAAGAATAATAGTTGTTAATATTAACAGCAGCCAAAGACTTTGAAATTAGAGTAATCAGGGATGCTTCCAGAAAGAACTTCTGACGGGAGATTTTCCAGCAAGAACTTTGACGGTATGCGATTGATCAAGTATGTTGCGGTCAACACAGCTTCTGCCCAAACGAGGTACATTCATCCCAAACATCATAGCTCTAACCGTTTCCAATAAGTCTCTATTTTTCCTCTCTGCTATTCTAGGAGTATACGCACAAGATCACTGATGAACAGTGCCTCTTGAAATAATATATTGATAAATGGAGTTTGACATGTATTATCCTCCAGAATCAGATCGTCAAATTCTTTTTTTTTATGGGCTTCTCGAATTGTGTCTTCACCAAAGCACTGAATTGTTTATAACAAAAACATGAAAACACTTAAGATTTTTGCTTTAGCAATGGTTGAAACGGACTGTTTGTTATGCTGTTTATTGTGTTAAGTTGCTGTTTGGACTGCATAAACACACCAGAAACAACAAGTTTTTCAAGAGGGAATTCAATCTTTTCTTGGAGTTTTCATTTGATTTTTTCCATTTAATTAAGTCATTTGGAAAGTTAGAGGCTGCGGTGCGTCGCAGATCTTTTCACTTTTGGTGCACACTTGTTTCAAGAAAGTGAAAATGGAAGTTTCCTTTGAAGTGCGGGCTGGTTGTGTGCCTGATTCTTTGTTTTTTTAAAGAATTTCTGGCTTGTCGATTGTGTGCCGTTCACTCCTTAATGGCGATAATTACGTCAATTGGAGTTAAGAGGTAAAGTGCTTCTTGATGGGCCAGGGATTATGGAAAATTATGAGTGGTGCGGAAGGTGAACCGGAGGATGTGGCGAGTAAGAAGCTATTTTCATTAAGTTCTGGTCTTTTAGGGCTATGCATGCGATCATGGTGTCTGTAGCTGATGAGATGCGCCCCCATCAAATAAGGGGGCATTACAGACCCGCAAGATACGGCCAAAAAGCAGCGAGCGGAGCTTCCAAAGCGAAGCGACCCAGCGTATGCGCGCGTTTTACTAATAGGCTTGACTTTACTCCGCCCAAGTGCTTGCTGGCTGAAAAGCAACGAGCGGAACTGAAGCTAGCGCGCTAACGCGCTACGGCAACACGTCGACATTGCCCCGCTTGTTGCTTGTAGAAGCGAGAAGCAGAGTAGCGCGCCACTCGAGCAAGCGTAGGAAGCAGTTCTGTACCCGGCTGCATAGGCAGAGGCTTAAGTAGTATCATAGACGGGAGCAAAGGCATACCTAGGGGCTTCAAAGGCATAGGCATCTGAGGCAGGCAGAGGTAGCAGCCCTACTAGTTCCGGAGCGAGTGGTTTATCCAAATAACCTCCAGCAGCTGCTAATGATATAGTAGTGAGGGATTCCTCTTCATTGGCCAGGTTCAGGCATTCCATCTTCGTTTTCAGACCCGGGTAACGAATATATATATATAAAGCAAGGCAGGAGGTTCTTCCCTTCACGCAGGTGGAATGGGTTCGGTACTGAATTCCCAATCGACGGTCCCGGCTGCTTCTTCCGCGGTCGATCGACAACAGGTAGGATTCTTCCCGTTCTATCTTCCCCTCCTGATCCGGCTGGTCGAACATGACATCTCTCCCCATCAGGTCGAGCATAGGTAGGTGCTCCTCTGGCTGGAAGGTCGAACAATAAGGCTAAAGTCTCTCCCGACGGAAACTTCAGCAGCACCCCTATATTCCCTTTCGTGGGCATCTGGTTCCAGAGAGAGATTGGTTAGTCGCCTTCTGTTCATTCCTACCCGGTTGGCAGAGAATCGACGATTAGCATAATAAGCAGTCCCACCTTTATCTCAAAAGCTATCTTCTTCCCGGCCGTGAGGTATGGAAGAATCCGGATCCGTAAGTCACCACATGACTGGGGATCCCAATGCCTTTGTTTCATCTGCTCCATACTCTGGTATGAGTTTTTTGTATAGGGTGACAACTCTCCATTGTCAATGAAGAGGGTACAGTAGCCATTCAAAATGCATGTGCTGGCACAATAGTTCTTTCTGATGTCTTATATGTTCCTAAAGTCACAAAGAATCTCATATCAGTTGGGCAACTATGTGATGATAAGCAGTGTTCAGTCAAATTGAAAGCCGATTCGTGTATTGTGAAGGACCTCCAGACCAAAGAAGTGATTGGTAGAGGCAGAAGGCATGGGAGACTGTTTTCATTGGCGATGACATCTACTGATGCGAAGACAGATAAGTACTCTAGTAATTGGACTCTATGGCATAGAAGGCGTCGGTCATGTATCGTATGATTACTAAGCTAGAAACCATCGTACTGGCTTATTACAAGCCATTCAGTCTATTCCGAATAGACGAAGAGTGACAGTTACAACTATATAAGACTTGTCAAGTTGGCAAGCATACTCAACTTCCTTTGAAAATGAATAGTACAATAAGTGCTGCTCCTCTAGATCGATCTTATTCACTCAGATGTATGGGGACCAGCCCAACCTGACACTTGACGTATCTGGATACCAGTTGCTCTTTATTGATGATCACTCTAGATCCACGTGTATCTACTTCCTTAAGCAGACATCTTTAGTATTGATGTACTTTAAAGTGTTTAAAACCATGGTTGAAAATCAGTTTCAACGATCTATTTCTATTAAAGTACTTCGCTCTTCTTCTGGGGGCGAATATATATATATGTCCAATGAATTCTAAATGAAAAAACAAAAATGGGATTTGACATCAGAGATCATGCTCATATACTCCAAAACGGGAGTATATGAGAGGAAAAAAAGCCTACGCGCGCTAGCTCTATTAGTGACGGGCTCCCGCGCCTTCTGAAGAAGCTGCTTGCTTGCTGAAAAACTCCCGCGCGGCCCTTATAGTTAGTGACGGCGCCTTACGTAATAGGGGCTTTACTTGACTTCTTTCCCAACAAGTGCTAGCTGGTTCCAGAGTTATTCAAACTTCCTATGCAGCTCCGCAACAGACATATTTCCTTGCTTCAAAAGACTCAACTCGATATTAGTTGTCTTCTAGCATACGTATGATGAGCATATGACTGAGCAAAGAAATCCCATACCTCTCGATCTTAAGCTGTCTGCATCCTTCGAATACTGAAAAGTAGTTCTGGTTGAATGGCCGAATGAATATAGGATGCACATTGCAGCATGATTATTATCATTCCGACGCATCTACCATTTTTGAATCAACAGTGAATACAGCTGGAACTCCATCCTTAGCTTCAGAAACCATTACTGTTTACTGTAATGTTTTGGTTCAGTCCCATCTACGACTGGGAAGAACTTATGTGTATCCAAAAACTTCTTCATTTGAAGTTCCCAGGCGAAATAAATGTTTCCATTAAGCTTTTCTGTCATGAATGAAGAAATTCAAGGAATAGAAAGATGAGCCATGAAAACAATTCCAACAAAGAAAGAAAATCTGCAATGTTCGAGCAATTGCAGAGAAAGAAAAAAAAAGCCTTAGAACTCAGATCTGAAAGCTGAAAGCTGACGTGACTGATCTGATTGCTGGCTCGCATCCCGTTCCGAGCTTGAGGCCCAGCCTCTTTACCATCCTTTCAGCTACAAAGTTGTGGGTGGCCCCTGTGTCAACCAAGGCCACCGCATCCCGTCCGTTGATGGCCACCGAGACGTACATCAGCTTCCTTGCTGTGGGCTTGTCCTCTGATTGAGCCCCCTAATGGCATTGAGTTGTTGCAAGGCCCCCATCCGTGGCTCTGCTTGCTCCTCCTCCGTCTTCAAGGCGTTAAGGGCCTGCCTCTGCGGGCAGTCTCGTAGTCTGTTTTGGAGCAGATGAAGCACCTAATATCCTGCGGATTTTTCCGTCTTTCTCGGCTCGGCCTTGGTCTTGGGCTCGCTCGTCTTAGCCTCGGGTCTCGACGCCTTCTTATTCTTCGGGTCAGGGAGGGATGGAGGAACATGCACCGACCACAGGGGGGGGGAAGGCTACCAACAAGCAAGCTTTATCTTATTCCCTATACTCCTATCCTTCTTTAATTCCATTACTGCGGGTACTGGCTAGCTGCCAGCGACATGATCGTGAGAAGATAACATTGAGCACCCCGGGGCGAGGTTTGGAATATGGTTCTCTCTCCCCCTCGTTATCCGAATCCATCGATTCCTATTCCCCCATTCATTTATTCGAATCGAGTTTTTAATATTGATTTCTATAAATCGAATTGAAGGCCTACCTTTTTCGTTTACCGACAGAGATTCGGCTTCCCGTTCTTAGCCTCCCCTCGGCCCTTTGTCTCAGACGGGGGCTGTGGTCGATCAATCAACGCCCTATCACGTAAGTACCCGGATGCCGAAACAAAACAAAACACCTTATTGCCCTTCTTTTGAAGCTGCCTTTCCATCCCTTCCTTTTAAGCTGGGATTCGATGAGGGAGCCGCCGATCCTATGCCATAAACGGATGACATGTCCCCTTACCTATCATTCCTCTCGTAACTGGTGGATGGGTACCGTAAACTCCTCCCCTACCTGTTATGCCTTTCTCTCTTGACCACCCATGCCGTGCCCTACCACAGACCAATCCCCCTTCTGCCTATCTGAACGGTCGGATAATTATGCCTGCCCTACCTTGCGATCTATTACTGCCAGCTCTCCTGCCTCTATTGCCGGGAATTCGACCGAATGCTTTTTCTGGTTTGCTTTCGCAAAAATAAACGTCTACAAACTGGAGATGGGATATAGGGCTCACTCAATGAGCGGGGCAAATCCCTTTCCCCTCCAAACACTTCTTCTCCAGACATCTTCCCCTCCGCCGCTATAATGAACAGATAGGGGGATAGAGGGTCTCCCTGCCTCAGGCCTCTATAGCTCTCAAAATAACAACCCCTCGGCTGCCCGTTGATCATCACCGAGAACTTAGGAGTCGAAATGCACTGCTCCACGAGAAGGCACTACCACTGCCCAAAGCCAAAGCTTTTAAGCACCTGCATCAAGAAACCCCTGTCCAACCTATCGTATGCCTTAGCCATGTCGAGTTTCAAACTCAAACTCGCCTTTTCTTTTCCGGCATTCTTCATGGAGTGAATAATCTCGTGGGCTAAGACCCCGCAATCTACAATCTGCCTCCCCCCTTGACTCTTTGAAAGAATCTTTGGAAGGATGAGCCTCAATCGGTTGGCCATTCTTTTGCTGAGAATCTTGTAAACCGTGTTACACAAACAACTCGGCCTGAATTGATCGAGTTTCCTTGCTCCTTCCACCGTCGGGAATTAGGACAATTAAGGTTGCGTTGATTTCCCTAAGCATCCTTCCTTAAAAAAAAAATCCTTCACAGCTGCATGGACGGCCCATCACCTCCCAAAACTTATGGAAAAAGAAGTTAGGGAAACAATCCGGACCCTACTTGTCTCCTGGCAAATGGACTACCACTTCTGACACTTCCTCCATCGATACCGGTTTTATTAGGGCCCTATTTAAGGTACTCTTTTGACACCAACCTAGGGATTTCCTCGAGACTGACGGGGTCGGGATCCTTCGAGAGAAGATCCTGAAAATACTTAACCGATTCCTGCGCGATCTGGGAATCCGACGATATACTGGACCCATCATCCCGACTCAACTCCCTTATGGAATTTCTACTCCGGTTGAGACATGAAAAGACGATTGTCTTTCTATAAAAAGACCGTCGACTTTTGCCGCCAATGGACCTCTTCTTGCCGCAGGAGATTATACATCTCACCTGACGCGGATTTTGTCCCTCTGGTCCAGCTCCACTGAGCGGCCCTCCCTCGTCTTCCTGGATAGCATTAAGCTGCTGAAGAGTGGCCCCTTTTCTACGCCCTAAATCTCAAAATCCCTGTTCAAGATTCTAACAGCTTTAAGGGATCTCATTGTGGCTAATCTGAAAAGCGGGGTGCCTTTCACCCTCACTCTCCACACTTCCTCCACCGACGGTACCCAAAGAGGCATGATCCAACCACATCTTCTCGAATCTAAAGGGGGACTTCTTGCATCGAGATTCTTCCGCCAACACTAAGAGCAGCGGGCAATGGTCTGAAGCCACCCTAGGCAAGTGGCAAACATAAGCTTCAGGGAAACGGGCCTTCCAGTCCAGGGAAGCTAGGACCCTCTCTATTCTGGTCGTCTGGACATGGCCACACCCTTTTCGGTTATTTGACCAAGTGAAGGGCCCTCAAACCCAGATCAAGAAGACCACATCTGTCCATCGCCTCCCTTCCTTCATACCGGTTGCCGCATTAGGATCACCCCCTGCTTCTCCTCTTGAGCCAGCATGGCGTTGAAGTCCCCCCCCCCCCCAAGAAAAGCCGTTACGCCTCCTTCCAGATCCCTCCAACAATTCCTTCTGATGATATAGTTATTGCTCCCATAAACCCCTCCAGGGCTGGGCCACCCCCTTCTCAGAAACAACAACTGTAATAGATTGCTGAGCCTGATGAACGAGATCGATCTGAACCTCCTTTGCATCCCACAGGATCCACAATCCTCCTGCAGATCCTTCAGGATGACAGCAAACACTACTTCCCTCGAAACCCAACCTTCTCACGACGATTTTCCACCAGGCTCTCTTTCACCTTCGTCTCCGATACAATCACAATAGCCGGCTTATGAGTTTGAATCATAGCACCTCATCGTAGGTCTGTTATTAAGACCTCTTGCATTCAACGCAAGAACTTTCATGGAGAAAGGTTAGGGATAGGGGAAGGCGTACCTTTGCCCCCCGCACCCCCCCCTCTCGAAGATGACCTTTCTGCTTGCTTCTCGCATCCTTTTCTCGCCTCCCGCAGGTTTCTTTCGAGCCTACTAGATTTCCGCATTTGAACAAATTCCTCCCGCTGGAGCAAGGGCTTCCCTTTTCTGGCTGAGACCTCGACCCACCCATCCATAAAAAAGTTTACGCGGACTGATTACTAATCTTTTCGTCACTATATAGTGAGGGAACAAGGTAAGGATTTTCTTGAATATACCCATACCAATTACCTGTTTTTTATTAGGAACGGCGCCCCGCGTCAACTGATTACTCCTAGTTGATTCCTGATTACTGAGTGGGTCGGGCACAAGGGAATAGGGTCTTCCTATACCCCCTCCACCTGTGTTTGAGTAACGAACGGAAAGGAGTAGTTCATAAACCATACCCTAAGTTTAAACGGTTAATCCCCCACCGTCAGTAAATATATTCATTACTTCTTGCAGAGTGGGGCGATCACTAAAGCCATTCCAGTCTAGTATTTCACTTCACCTTACCTCCACCTGTTGATCTGCGGGTAATCGTCCCGTGTACACTTCTGACTCCTCATTTAGCACTTGTTATTGAGTGGGACGGGCACTAAAAAAGAAAATGGGTATGTATTCTTAGACCTATACCGTAGCCTCCTGTGCCTATGCTCATGAGGCATCTAACGTAACCTGTTTCCTAATAGGTGCAACCTACTTAGTATGCCTATTCATTCCTTACTCCTATAAGGGGTGGGAACATGAGGAGATAGAGATGAGTTCCTCCCTCCTGTTTATCTGCTGACTGAAGGGAAGGATAGAGGAGTAGTTAATCAAACCATACCCTAAGTTTAAGATAGATAGGTGCCCCCCGTGTCTCCCACAGGTATTAATTCCTTATTAATGAGTGGGGGGAGCACTTGCAGTAAAAACTACTACACGGGTAACCAGCCCTTTGGAAAGACCGAAGGGACTAGAACAAGAGAGCTGTGACTACTTGAACTTCAGATCCATTACGTTCTAGTGAATAGATCGTTTCCCGGGTTTGAAGAGTCATTCTAACTAAAAGCCCTCAGACCTCTTTCTCTAGTCTCTATCTTCTCTTTCCCTTGCAGTATTACCGAAGGTGGATTAGCAACTCTAGTGGTTAAAGGAAGAACAACAAACCAGGCAAAGCTACCCTTAGGATCAATGCCAAGACCTTCTCTCCTCTGAAGAAGAGGAAGCAAAGCTACTCGCCTTATCGAATAAAGCAGGGAGAGGAAGTCTAAAACTCTCTTAATAAGAGAAGCAAGCTACAACTATTGGGATAGCAGCTACGACTATCGAGTGAGTAAGACAAGGAACTCAAACTCCTCAACTCGTTAAGGACATAAAGCGAGTTCCTTCACTTGAACTGACGCAGACAAGAAGCTGGCATTAGTTCCTTCACTCGAGACAGTTGAGTTGAGTTCGTTTATGAAATTAGGAAAGTAAGGTTAGCAAAGAGGGCGAGCGCATCAATCTCATCTCCGATTCGTCGATTGAAGCTGCACAGGCGATCTCGAGTTAGAGAGTCGAGTTCGAGGTGAGTCCCGCATCAAACGAAAAGCGACGGTCGTGGAGGGGACTACTTTCATTCCATCCCGCCTGATAGAGCCATCCCACCCGATAAAGGGATAGAATTCGAAGTCATCCTTACTCCCGATCAGATACGCTCTTCTCTTCCACCCCTGGACTATATTCCATCCCGAGAGACAACCAATACGCAATTCCATCCATCGTACGCTCGGCCATCCTTTCGGCATCCCTAAAACCCGTGGCGAAAGGAAGGGTTGAATCAAATGCTTATAGATTATCCACTGGGCTTATTAATTCTCGGGTGGACGGACTACATTATAGGGAGGGTGCTATACATCATATGGATCAGGACAACCTATATTTGATGGGTCAGGTGCGCTGCTATCGAAATGACGTACTGCTACCAGAAATGAGATACTATAAAGAGTCGTTCTCTAAACACTTCTTATGTGCTGATTCGAAATAAGACCTGAATCGCCTGATAAAGGAGCCTGGATCGGAATAACGTTAAGGAAGGTCAGGGTAGGCGACTCATAAACCCTATTCCACATATTAGATGATGCTACAAATACGGCTTTCACCACCTGATATACACGAATCAGGTGCTCTTATGTGTAAAGGGGTTGGTTGAAAAAGGACGTTATTCATGCCATTGCTGGATCCACACTACCAGCACTCCTCCCGGTGGGAGAGGGAACACACACCTATTTGTTTGTATCGACCGGATCTAAACCCCATATGAAGCTCCGGCTGGACGGAAAATACCTACTTCTGAGTTGGTTGCCAATATACCTATCTCTCTTGTGTTTCTCACTAGCCATTGAGAGCAATTCTACACGGGTCCACCCCACCCGTGCTTATCGATCGATAGAAAATCCCCATAGACGGTAGGCTTGGCTTGCTCTCCTGGATCGGTTTCGAAAGAATGGTTGGATGTATACTCGTCATTTACGATAATCATCCCAGCCGTCTTCCGGAGCCGACTCTAATTAATGAACTAGCTTCTGAGGTCGGAACAGGGAAAAAGCGAATCTAGATGTCTCTGGTTGGATTCCATCCAATGGATGCGTACCTTGAGGTCAATCGAGAGTCGATCCAGGATAGGTTATGCTATATAGCATGTCGGATGGTTGGGCAAGAAAGAACTATTTTGGAATCATGGGCCCACCCCGTAAGACCTAAGCAGTGAAGAAATCTCTCTTCCTCAGACCGATCAATCGACGCTTAGGTCTTACGGGGTGGATGGGGAATCAAATACTTACTGGGAGCTTTGAATAAGAGGAGTTATAAGATGCGGAACGGGATCTACTTACTTATGGGTCCCGTTAGTTTGTTCAAGAATGTGTATAGAGGCCCGGCCCCAAAGACTTTTATTGTACCCTTACTTATAGGTAGGGTATTCATTAAGATAGGTTGTTCCATTCCTATAGTAGTATGGGATATGACGTATGCTCCTTCCTCTTGATAGGAGTATATGAGGTGGGAGGGCTGCTAGCTACTATTAGAGGAGGCTGACGTGTCTGCCCTGAGTAGTTTCTAGTAGTCAATAATTATACTCGTTTCTTTCTAGCTGGATGAGGAGTATTTGTTATGGGTCCCTCCCTCGTTTAATAGGAGGAATAGTGGTCAGTATGCTCCTTGCCCGGCTAATATAGGAGTATATAGCATCTATATTCCCCTGTAAAGAGTGGGCCTTTATTCGTTTACTGCTTTCCGGCTACTATGGAATAAAAGGTAGGTCAAGGGATTTGATTGCTTGGATTGCTACCATACCCCAGGCAATTCCTTCATTGTCAAATATCACATAAGGGGATTTCTCAATGAAACATTGATAGGGGCGGATGGTAGGGCTAGAACAGGCATAATCGCTTGAACGGCTAGAAGTGGGCCGACTATATCTTCTATAGAGGTAATGACCCGGCGGATCGGTTGAAATAAAGATCGGGCTATTCGGGATCGGCTAGGTGATCGACTCCTTTCTTTCCATCCCCTCCCTCTGATGGTGAAACCGTGATATTACTCTAGAATAAAGGCAGCCAGCAGTCCATGGCTGCCTTTATTCTAGGTAGTAGGCATCGGGGGAATCGAACAGAGTCTCGCTCTATCACATCGGGTGGATAGGTACGGATTAACAGCTGAACGTGGGGATCACGGCAAAGAAATGCCCTTCCCTGCCATCTCTGCCGGCCGAGTGCAGCGAAGGTTCATTCATCAGTAGTAGTAGTAGCTAATTCAAAGGCTGAAAGGGATCTGTTCGAATCAGAACTGAGACTGGAGAAACATGTTCGGGGGGCGAATCCCGCATAGACCAATAGATCGAGATCCATAGTCCATTTCGGATCCAGATCGAGCTTGTTACTCGCCCTAACTACTAAAGTAGGCCCTTTAGGGACTCGCCTAAGAAGCTGGATGGGGATTTGGAGAGGGAGAAGGTCGTGTGCCTCTTATTAAGATTCATAAGAACATGGGGAACAATATCAGATTGATTCTTGCTTCACCCGCCTAACCGTCGGATCCAATACCTTCTCCTCATTCAGGCATACCCTTCCATAATAGAGCTTACAGGCGATAAGGTTTCGGCTTTATGGACCAGTACTTGATCGGATCCTCGGCTGGGCCGGCTTATTCAAATACTGCCTGAAATGCTGGCTATATAACCGCATCAGCAACTGGTGGAAGGCCAACGTCGAAAAGTAGGAAGGAAGGATATTGATAGGGACTAGGAATAGAGGTGTTGAACCAGCCATGTCGGGAATATAGGCTCTGGGAATTGAGGGCAATCATTCAGTAGCGGGTCGATCCACAGAAAGCGAGGGATTCATTCCAAAAGGAGTAGGTCATCATCACGGCCACCCACCGATATGCCGAGGGAATCAGATACTGGCTAGGAATCGAGCCGTCGCCTTTATGCTAAAAATACTGGGTTTCTGTCAATTATACATATCGATATGAGGTCAGGGAATAAGGGTGAGTGGTCCATTCCGTCATCAGCTCTTAGGAGATGCAGTAAAGGATATCCAGCTAGGGGAACGAATGGGATTAGATACCCCAGTAGTCCCAGCCGTAAACGATGGATACTAGGCGCTGTGCGTATCGACCCGTGCAGTGCTGTAGCTAACGCGTTAAGTATCCCGCCTGGGGAGTACGTTCGCAAGATCGCCAATTTCTTCAGTAGCCGTCGTTACTGTTCCACCCATTGAAGTTGATCCGGAACCACCAGCACCCGAGCTATCGTAGTCGTAGTAAGCGGATCCCAATCCAGTTCCCTCCGTTCGATACCTAGTAGCAGCCCTCTCATTGAAAGTTTCATAGTCCCTAGTAGTGGATCTATATGTAGTGGACCCGGAAGGAAAAGCAGCAGCTTTCACACCCATAACATACAAGGCAGAGTCAAAAGAAGTAGTTTCAACCAAAGCCAGCATCCTTACTGGCAAGGAGGGCTCCCCCTCGCGCGGTTCCAATTCCAGTTTTGATTGATGAGGTTGATCTGCCAGTTTAAGCATCAATAGTGACCGTTGGAAGCAGCACCGGTTGATTGAGTTGGCCGAGCAGTAGAGAGAACAGAGGCTCAGTAGGCATAGGCATCGTAGACAGGGGCGGGAGAACAAGCATAGCTAGGAGCTACCCGTAGTGAAGAAGAAGTTAGAAAGCCATTGCCCGTTTCAGCTTTCCTTTGTCCGGTTACAGATCCTCTAGTTGCAGGGGCGGAGGTGAAGGCAGTTTCAGTTGATTCACCAGCATAAACGTGAACATAAGTAGAAGTGGCCCAGGTTTCTTCGGAACCCGTTGATCGAGTAGTTTATCCGGTTCAATTTGATCCATCAGTGGTTGATCTTCTAGGTGAAAGACCTAAAGGCATAGGCAGAGGCTACGGACACAGAGACAGAGGCAGCATCCTCACTAGCACCATCATTTTGCATCAAAAAGCCAGCACATTAAGCTAATGGTGGTAGCATTTGTTCCAGCACAGGTAGGTTAGGTAAAGAGCGCCCTCAGGCAATTACCGTAGGTAACCACCACCTGTTATTAGGGTATTAGGTACCTGCAAAGGCAAAAGTCAAGGTAGCAGAGCCTATTTCACTCGCAGATGGCGGTGGCATAGAGATTACCTATGAACTGACTCAATACACTATAGCATAATGAAGGCGCAGGTGTTGGCATTTCATTGAAAATATGACTTTTTGGTATGAGTGTTGCTTGGAGAATCGTATGGACACATGGGAACATGAAATATCTAATGGGAATATGAAACAATGTATTGGAATTTCAAAAG